GACAAAACCTTTTCAATTGTAGCCAATATCTTATTACGAATAATTCCGACAACTTCAGGAGAAAAAGAGGCATTCACCTATTACAGAGATGGTGCGATTTGATTATTATTTTTTTTTTTAAATCTACGCTTGTTGAAGGTGAAGTTTGTAAATAAAGCAACCCCTTCTATCGTGTATCCCCGATTAATGCAGCCTCAGATGCTTCAATTTTCGATTCTAGAGTATTGAGCGAAAGGTTACACCTATAGGTTAAGTTAACCCTACTCCACTAGTACCAATAGGAGGCATAGGGGAAGAAGCACTACCCCTAGAAATCAACACACGAAAACTTTGTTAGAAATGATTCCCTTTACTTATCAGGATCGGGACTAACAAGAATGGTTGGGACAACAAACATCCATCTCGTTCGTATTTTGGATACCCGTATAACCATCGAAGACTGTTGAAGTGACTAATTCCTGCAAATTTAAGGGCGTTGAAGACAAAGAAATTGTTGGGGTCGCCTTTTTTATCTAATATAATACCAACATGCTTGATGTTAAGGAAAGATCTTTTACAAGAAGGTTGGCTAGAGATTTCTTGTAAAAACACCAGCCCCGCTCAGTTTATAATGAAAATCTTTCAATCTTTTTTGATTCCATATCTTTTTTTCATTATGCACATAAAGGAGGAGCCGTATGAGGTGAAAATCTCACGTACGGTTCTGGAACGGAGATTCTTTGAATCGAATGACGACCGTAACGGATGTCGGCTCAATCCGAAGGAAATTATGCGGAAGCTTTACAGAATTATTATGAAGCTATGCGACTGGAAATTGATCCTTATGATCGAAGTTATATACTCTATAACATAGGCCTTATCCATACAAGGAACGGAGAACATACAAAAGCTTTGGAATATTATTTTCGGGCACTAGAGCGAAACCCGTTCTTACCACAAGCTTTTAATAATATGGCCGTGATCTGTCATTACGTGCGACTATCTCCACTATAGAAATAAAAAAAAGGGAAAGAAAGAATAAATCCGTTAATAAATACTATAAAAAAGGTAGGCTTTCTACATATGTATTGTTCAAAACAACGATTTTTATCAGCTGTAGTAAAGAAATAAACTTCATATTAAAGTAGAAATATTAATATGAAGAAATAGGTATGCCTAAATACTTTATTCTATGGATAAAGGATCTAATTGATAGAGGAAGCGCCGTAAAGATCAATTCGCGAGGTTTTGGTCCGATACAATAAGAACTGCTTACTTATGTCATGATATGAGATAAAAGTTAGGAATCAACTTATGTAATAAAGTGGATCCCCTAAGGTATTTAGCAGCGGTGTAGCATCAGATCCCAAAGATAGTAAGTCTTTTCCTTCTTATGAAGGCAGGTCTTTTTCAAAGATTCTATATAAATTTCTATATGAAACCGAGATAGTTACCTTTACAGAAAATTCTAATGATAGTGAAAATGCTTATGCTTTATTGTTCTGAAGGTGGGAGAAAAGATAAAACTGATTATTAAGAAAATTTTTAGTTTGAAACTCATGTAATTAACCTCTTTCTTTTGGTTAACTCGAGAAAAAAAAAGGGATCTCGATATATCTATGAGAAATCTCATTCAATTAGATACGATAGATTACATCAAAAGAATTTGACCGCTGAGCCGTATGAGGTCGGAAACTCTCAAGTACGGTTCTAAGGGAAGGAATTTACCCCCCTATTCTGACCGGGGAGAACAGGCCGTTCAGCAAGGGGATTCGGAAATTGCGGAGGCTTGGTTCGATCAAGCCGCCGAGTATTGGAAACAAGCTATAGCGCTTACTCCTGGCAATTATATTGAAGCACAGAATTGGTTAAAGATTACAAGGCGGTTTGAATAAGAACACCGTTATATTTATTTATTTCTAATTTTTTCTATTTCTATTTGTTAGAATTAATTATTTGTTGTCCCTATCGGTCGTCAAATAACTAAAACGGATCCTTTTTATGGGAAGAACCAACCAAAGAATTTCATTATATCCCTTCTAAAGATCGTTCTATTTCGTCTAATATTTCGTAGGAATAAACGATATACAGATCGATAGACCGATCGATATACAGATAAATCGATATACAGATTAAAGTAGAGAATCTTTTTAGTTTCTGCTTTTAAAACTAATAAAAAAACCTTCGAATAACTAAATATAAATACTGAGATGTCTCTTAGTTTAGTAATTACTTCTCGCCAAATTTTTAATTTTGAAATTTTGAATAGAGTACGGAATAGAGTCACATTAATATGTTATATGCATGCAAGACATAAAGTATAAAGTAGTTCCGTTTAGTAACTTATAATTGAGATATGAATACACTAGATTGCACAAAAAAAAATGGTTTTTGAGTCAATTCAAAGCCAAGAAAAGGGGTTTATAAGATTAAAAAGGTCCGTTAAGCGCCTCACAGATATGTCATAATAGATCCGAACACTTGCCCCGGATCGACTTCCAGATCATAATTGCTCTAGTGA